TTTCATCTATTCCATGACCGGAACAAAGGGGGATACGCGTTACACCGCGATTTTGAATCAGAAGAGAGATTTCAAGAAATGGCAGATCTATTCACTCTATCAATAACCGAGCCGGATCTGGTGTATCATAAGGGATTTGCCCTTTCTATTGATTCCTACGGATTGGATCAAAAAAAATTCTTGAATGAGGCCAGGGATGAATCGAAAAAGAAATCTTTATGGGTTCTACCTCCTATTTTTGATGAAGAGAATGAATCTTTTTATCGAAGGATCAGAAAAAAATCGGTCCGGATCTCCCGCGGGAATGATTTGGAAGATCCAAAACCAAAAAGAGTGGTATTTGCTAGCAACAACATAATGGAGGCAGTCAATCAATATAGATTGATCCGAAATCTGATTCAAATCCAATATAGCACCTATGGGTACATAAGAAATGTATCGAATCGATTCTTTTTAATGAATAGATCCGATCGCAACTTCGAATATGGAATTCAAAGGGATCAAATCGGAAATGATACTCTGAATCATCTAACTATAATAAAATATACGATCAACCAACATTTATCGAATTTGAAAAAAAATCAGAAGAAATGGCTCGATCCTCTTATTTCTCGAACCGAGAGATCCATGAATCGGGATCCTAATGCATATAGATACAAATGGTCCAGTGGGAGCAAGAATTTCCAGGAACATTTGGAACATTTCGTTTCTGAACAGAAGCACCGTTTTCAAGTAGTGTTCGATCGATTGCGTATTAATCAATTTAATCAATATTCGATTGATTGGTCCGAGGTTATCGACAAACAAGATTTGTCTAAGTCACTTCGTTTCTTTTTGTCCAAGTCACTTCGTTTCTTTTTGTCTAAGTCACTTCCTTTTTTCTTTGTGAGTCTCGGTAATATCCCCATTCATAGGTCCGAGATCCACAGCGATAAATTGGAGGGTCCGAATGATCAACTCTGCAATCAGTTGTTAGAATCAATAGGTGTTCAAATCGTTCATTTGAATAAATTGAAACCGGATGATCATGAGACTTCCCAAAGATCGAAATTCTTGATCAATGGAGGAACAATATCACCATTTTTGTTCAATAAGATACCAAAGTGGATGATTGACTCATTCCATACTAGAAATAATCGCAGGAAATCCTTTGATAACACTGATTCCTATTTCTCAATGATATCCCGCGATCGAGACAATTGGCTGAATCCCGTGAAACCATTTCATAGAAGTTCATTGATATCTTCTTTTTATAAAGCAAATCGACTTCGATTCTTGAATAATTCACATCACTTCTGGTTCCATTGTAACAAAAGATTCCCTTTTTATGTGGAAAGGACCCGTATCAATAATTATGATCTTACATATGGACAATTCCTCAATATCTTCTTCATTCGCAAGAAAATATTTTCTTTGTGCGTCGGTAAAAAAAAACATGTTTTTTTGGAGAGAGAGACTATTTCTCCAATCGAGTCACAAGTATCTGACATATTCATACCTAACGATTTTCCGCAAAGTGGTGGCGAAACGTATAACTTGTACAAATCTTTTCATTTTCCAATTCGATCCGATAGCGCGCGCTACATTTCTGGAACACCGCTAACGGAGGAACAAATAGTCAATTTTGAAAGAACTTATTGTCAGCCTCTTTCAGATATGAATCTATCTGATTCAGAAGGAAAAAACTTGCATCAGTATCTCAGTTTCAATTCAAACATGGGTTTGATTCACACTCCATGTTCGGAGAAAGATTTACCATCAGGAAAGAAGAAAAGACGGAGTCTTTGTCGAAAGAAATGCGTTGAGAAAGGGCGGATGTATAGAACCTTTCAACGAGATAGTGCTTTTTCAAATCTCTCAAAATGGAATCTGTTCCAAACATATATGCCATGGTTCTTTACTTCGACAGGGTGCAAATATCTAAATTTCACCCTTTTAGATACTTTTTCAGACCCATTGCCGATAATACTCATACTAAGTATCCGTCAAAAAATTGTATCCACTTTTCACGGTATTAGGCGGAAAATATGGTGGTCGATTTTTCCATTGTGCTTTTTCCATTGTGGAAGAATCGGATAAGTAAGATTTCGAGGAAGTGTTTACGGAATCTTCTTCTGTCCGAAGAAATGATTCATCGAAATCATGAGTCACCCGTTCCATTGATATGGACACATCTGAGATCACCAAATGCTAAGGAGTTCCTCTATTCAATCCTTTTCCTTCTTCTTGTTGCTGGATATCTCGTTTGTACACATCTTCTCTTTGTTTCCCGAGCCTCTAGTAAGTTACAGACAGAGTTAGAAAAGATCAAATCTTTGATGATTCCATCATACGCGATTGAGTTGCAAAAACTTCTGGATGGGTATCCTACATCTAAACTGAATTCTTTCTGGTTAAAGAATCTCTTTTTTCTTAGCAATCTCATCAGTATTCTACCAAATTCCATCAATCGAATCATTTTTTCGATAAATACGAGACATTTCAGCCGTACAAGTAAAGAGATCTATTCATTTTTCATAAAAATAAAAAACGCGAACGGTGATTTTTTTTCTGATCAGAGCGCAAATTTCAGCCGTACAAGTAAAGAGATCTATTCATTTTTCATAAAAATAAAAAACGCGAACGGTGATTTTTTTTCTGATCAAATAGAATCTTGGTCACTCATGAACGTTGATTGGATTGATGATAAAACAGAATCCTGGTTGTTTGAGAACAGTAATTGGATTGATGCTACTGAGGAAGAAAAACAATTCATGGTTCATTTCTCCACCTTAACGACAAAAAAAGGGATTGATCAAATTCTATTGAGTCTGACTCATACTCATAGTGATCGTTTATCAAAAAATGACTCTGGTTATCAAATGATTGAACAACCGGGATCAATTTACTTACGATACTTAGTTGACATTCATAAAAAGTATCTAATGAATTATGAGTTCAATAGATCCTGTTTAGCAGAAAGACGGATCTTCCTTGCTCATTATCAGACAATCACTTATTCACAAACCTTGTGTAGGACTAATAGTTCTCATTTCCCATCTCATGCAAGACCAAGACCCTTTGCGTTCCGCTCAGTCCTATCCCTTCCTAGGAATATTTTAGTGATAGGTTCTAAAGGACTTGGACGATCCTATTTGGTCAAATACCTAGCATTCTTATTGAAGAGGATGATTTGGATGAGCTTGAGGCCGATAGCAACACTACGGATGATGACGATTTTGATGATGACGATTTTGATGATATTGGCGATATCGATGCTGACTTTGGTTTTGATATGGAGCTGTGGATAACTATGATGGAAGCGCGAGCTGTATATACGTCGCCGGACATAGAAAGGGCCCCATTTAATGCCGCCTTTCAATTAGAATTAGTTCGATTAGAATTCGCAAAAGCAATGTCCCATTGCATAATATGGATTCCAAACATTCATGATCTGTCTGTGAATGAGTCGAATTACTTATCCCTCGGTCTATTAGAGAACTATCTCTACAGAGATTGTGAAAGAGGTTCCACTAGAAATTTTCTTGTTATTGCTTCGACTCATATTCCCAAAAAAGTGGATCCCGGTCTAATAGCTCCGAATAAATTCAATAAATGCATTAAGATGCGAAGGCCTCTTATTCCACAACGGCGAAAGCACTTTTTCATTCTTTCCTATACTAGGGGATTTCACTTGGAAAAGAAAATGTTCCATACTAACGGATTCGGGTCCATAACCATGGATCCCTGTGCACGAGATCTTGTAGCACTTACCAATGAGGCCATATCAATTAGTCTTGCACAGAAGAAATCAATTATAGACACTAATACAATTAGATCAGCTCTTCATAGACAATTTTGGGAGTTTCGATACCGGGTAAGATCGGTTAGGGATCATGGGATCATTTTCTATCAGATAGGAAGGGCTGTTGCACAAAATGTACTTCTAAGTAATTGCCCCATAGATCCTATATCTATCTTTCTAAAGACAAACTTCAGCGCGGCAGGGGATTCTTATTTGTCCAAATGGTACTTCGAACTTGGAATGAGCATGAAGAGATTAACGATACTTCTTTATCTTTTGAGTTGTTCTGCCGGATCGGTCGCTCAAGATATTTGGTCTCCACTCGGACCCGACGATCCAAATGCAAATGGGCTCGCCGCTTCTTATAGATTCGCTGAGGATGATTCTGATCTAGTTAATGGCCTATTAGAAGTAGAAGTCGCTCTGGTGGGATCCTCACGGACAGAAAAAGATTGCAGTCGGTTTGATAATGATCGAGTGACATTGCTTCTTCTATCGTGGATCGGAAATTTATCTATGAAAAAGAAGGCGAATCGGGGTTTGAAGAAAAAGGCGAATGGGAGTTTGAAGAAGATGGCGAATCGGGGTTTGGAGAAGAGGAAGGAGAAGGATCCCCCTACCGCATAGGAGACCGAGGAGTTGAATTTCCCTATTGGGCCAAGTCATTTCGGGACAGGTGGCCTCGTGAACAGGAGCCTGAACTGGATTATTTTGAGCTCTTCCAAATCATGCTGGCCCGTGCACGAGGTGAAGATCCCGAAGAACAAGATAAGGGGGATGAGGATGAGCTTCAAGAGAATGATTCGGAGTTCTTGCAGAGTGGAACCATGCAGTACGGGGTACGAAATAGATTTTCCAAAGAACAAGGCTTTTTTCGAATAAGCCAATTCATTTGGAGCCCTCCAGAGCCATTCTTTTTACTATTCCAAGATCCGCCCTCTGTGTTTTCACGTCGAGAATTCTTTGCAGATGAAGAGATGTCAGAGTCAGAGAGGTTTCCTGATCCCCCAGATTCTCTCAAAGAACACTGGTGCGCGGATCAGACGCAATTCGAATTGTTGATTCATAGCCAGAGACGTCTTAGAACCATTAGAACCAATAGTTCATTATTTAATGGATCTTTCCGTTCTAATACTCCATCCGAGAGTTATCAGTATTTATCAAATCTGTTCCTATCTAACGGAACGCTATTGGATCAAATGATAAAGGCATTGTG